CGAGATCCCAAGAAACAGTCACTATATGACTGAATGACTGAATCAATCATATAGTTGTAACAACTGAAATTTTCATAAAAAACAAATCTGATTATGGATTTTGAAGAAAAAAAAATAAAGGGATGCGGATAAATGGAAAGGTGATAGAAAGAGAGAACAAAAATATCAATGATAGATGATTCCAATATGTATGGTCTATGAATCACCTCATAAAAGGCAGTGTGATAAAGCATTAATATTGATATATTAATATATATAATAATACAAATAATAAAGTATAATATAAATAATAAAGAGCCCTGGGTTAATAGAAACTGAGGAGATTGACTCGAAAACCAATTTTGTTGGGAGCTCCGTTGCAGAGTTCAGGCCTAACCATTAATAGAGAAGCTATAGGAACGACGAAACCTGTGACTATATAAGATTCAACTATTAAAATATAAATAAAATAGAAAAGAAAAATGAATCCTAATGATTCATCGGGCGGGATGGCGGAACGAACCAAGAACAAATTGATTTACTCTGAGAGGTCATGGATTGATCCTACGAATGAAGCAGGAAAGAGTCAATATCCGCCCGCGAAACCCTTATTTATTTATTGTATTACAATACAATATTGTCTTGACTCGATAAGAGTAAAATAAAAAAAAATAGGGATTCGTTATAAAAAATAAGCATTATCTTTATCTATAAATATACACATCTAGCCATATATGGAGCTTCCTATGTAATAAATGAAATATCAATAAATCCCATTACTTAGTTTAGTGTACTAATTATTAAATGGATGTGTATCCGTATCGAATCTTTTCATTCGCGAGGAGCTGGATGAGAGGAAACTCTCATGTCCGGTTCTGTAGTAGAGGTGGGATTAAGAAAAAACCATCAACTATAACCCTAAAAGAACTAGATTTCGTAAGCACCATAGAGGAAGAATGAAGGGAATATCTTGTCGGGGCAATCATATTTGTTTCGGCAGATACGCTCTTCAGGCACTTGAACCCGCTTGGATCACAGCTAGACAAATAGAAGCAGGGCGAAGAGCAATGGCACCATATGCGCGTCGTGGTGGAAAAATATGGATACGTATATTTCCAGACAAACCTGTTACAATAAGACCCACGGAAACACGTATGGGTTCGGGGAAAGGATCTCCCGAATATTGGGTATCCGTTGTTAAACCAGGCCGAATACTTTATGAAATGGGTGGAGTATCAGAAACTGTAGCCAGAGCAGCTATCTCAATAGCTGCGTGCAAAATGCCTATACGAACTCAATTTATTATTTCAGGATAGGGATATAGAACTAAAGATAAACAAAAGGGGTATTGAGGATGAAAAAACAACCGCGGGTTTATTTATTTCTAGACAAACACTATTTCTTTTTTTCCTCATTCTTTGCATTGAAATAACAGATTCAAATAAAAATGATATGATTCAACCTCAGACCCTTTTGAATGTAGCAGATAACAGCGGAGCTCGAGAATTGATGTGTATTCGAATCATAGGAGCCGGTAATCATCGATATGCTCATATTGGTGACGTTATTGTTGCTGTAATCAAAGAAGCAGTGCCCAATATGCCTCTAGAAAGATCAGAAGTAATTAGAGCTGTAATTGTACGTACATGTAAAGAACTCAAACGTGACAACGGTATGATAATACGATATGATGACAATGCTGCGGTTGTCATTGATCAAGAAGGAAATCCAAAAGGAACTCGAGTTTTTGGCGCGATTGCTCGGGAATTGAGACAGTTGAATTTTACTAAAATAGTTTCATTAGCTCCTGAAGTATTATAAATACTAGTAGATGAAACTATGATATAGTTATAGTAGGATATCTGAAATGGATTAAATTAGTAGATTGTGTTTCACGCATATACTTTTAATAATTGAAATTGAATAATTCAAAATAAAAAAACATGTTGATTATATCAAAATTAAGAAGCACCAATAATTAGAATTCGTCATGGGCAGAGACGCTATTGCTGATATAATAACTTCTATAAGAAATGCTGACATGAGTAAAAATGGAACGGTTCGAATAGCATCCACTAATATCACCGAAAACATTGTTAAAATACTCCTACGAGAAGGTTTTATTGAAAACGTTCGGAAACATCAGGAAAGTAACAAAGATTTCTTGGTTTCAACCTTGCGCCATAGAAGGACTAGGAAAGGAATATATAGAACTATTTTAAAACGTATCAGTCGACCTGGTCTACGAATCTATTCCAACTATCAAAAAATTCCTAAGATTTTAGGTGGAATGGGAATTGTAATTCTTTCCACTTCTCGAGGCATAATGACAGATCGAGAAGCTAGACTAGAAAAAATTGGAGGAGAAATTTTGTGCTATATATGGTAATCTTCCTCAGGTATCCTAATTTGATCTCTAACTTCCAATTTGTGAAATAGAGAGGAAAAGTAAGTTATATAACTCTTCCTCCATTAGTTGATGATATTTCAAGGGGTTACCTGGATGAAAGAACAAAAATGGATTCATGAAGGTTTAATTACTGAATCACTTCCCAACGTCCCGGGTCCATTTAGATAATGAAGATCTAATTCTAGGTTATATTTCAGGGAGGATCCGACCCAGTTTGATACGGATACTGCCGGGAGATAGAGTCAAAATAAAAATAAGTCGGTATGATTCAACTAGAGGACGTATAATTTATAGACTCCGCAACAAAGATTCGAGCGATTAGATGATTTTTGAAAACATTCCTTTGGTGAGAGATACAACTCGAAGCTAAAAAATGAAATACAAGAGACTTATTTTCTTCCAAGGAATAGATTCCAAATTGAGGTAAGGAGTGATAAATATGAAAATAAGAGCTTCCGTTCGTAAAATTTGTGAAAAATGTCGACTGATCCGTAGGCGCGGACGAATTAGAGTGATTTGTTCCAATCCGAGACATAAACAGAGACAAGGATAATCTTTCTTTTATAAAATTTCTCAAGGAAGGGCCATGTAAAAATAAAGGATCTGTTTTAACATGAAATGGATATTTCCGTATCTTTCTGTATATTTCTGATTCATATTTATGAGATGAAAAAATATGGCAAAACCTATACCAAAAATGGGTTCGCGTAGGAATGGACGTATTGGTTCACGTAAGAATGGACGTAGAATACCAAAAGGGGTTATTCATGTTCAAGCGAGTTTCAACAATACTATTGTAACTGTTACAGATGTACGAGGTCGGGTGGTTTCTTGGGCCTCCGCCGGTACTTCTGGATTCAAAGGCACAAGAAGAAAGACACCCTATGCTGCTCAAGCCGCCGCCTCAAATGCTATTCGTACTGTAGTTGATCAGGGTATGCAACGAGCAGAAGTTATGATAAAGGGTCCCGGTCTCGGAAGAGACGCAGCATTACGGGCCATTCGTAGAAGTGGTATACTATTAAGTTTCGTACGTGATGTAACACCTATGCCACATAATGGATGTCGACCTCCTAAAAAAAGACGTGTGTAAAAATAAGAATTAAACGGATTACAAGAGAAATAAATGATTCAATGATCTGATCAAATAATAATATTTAGTATGGTTCGAGAGGAAATAGCAGGATCCACTCGAACACTACAGTGGAAATGTGTTGAATCAAGAGTAGACAGTAAGCGTCTTTATTATGGTCGTTTCATTCTGTCCCCGCTCATGAAAGGTCAAGCCGATACCATAGGTATTGCCATGCGAAGGGCTCTACTTGGAGAAATAGAAGGAACATGTATCACACGTGCAAAATCTGAGAGGGTGCCGCATGAATATTCTACGATAGTAGGTATTGAGGAATCCGTACATGAAATTTTAATAAATTTGAAAGAAATTGTATTGAGAAGTAATCTGTATGGAGTTAGAGACGCATCCATTTGCGTCAGGGGTCCTAGATACGTAACCGCTCAAGATATCATCTCACCACCTTCCGTGGAAATAGTTGACACAACACAGCATATAGCTAACCTGACGAAACCAATTGATTTGCGTATTGGATTACAAATCAAGAGAGATCGCGGATACCGTATGAACCCCACAAATAACTCTCAAGACGGAAGTTATCCTATAGATGCTGTATCCATGCCTGTTCGAAATGCAAATCATAGTATTCATTCTTATGGGAATGGAAATGAAAAACAAGAAATCCTTTTTCTAGAAATATGGACGAATGGAAGTTTAACTCCTAAGGAAGCACTTTATGAAGCTTCTCGTAATTTGATTGATTTATTTATTCCCTTTCTACATGCGGAGGAAGGGGACATTCATTTCGAGGAAAATAAAAACAGGTTTACTCTACCCCTTTTTACCTTTCAAAATAGATTAACTAATCTAAAGAGAAACAAAAAAGGAATTCCGTTGAAATGTATTTTTATTGACCAATCAGAACTGCCCCCCAGGACCTATAATTGTCTCAAAAGGTCCAATATACATACATTGTTGGACCTTTTGAGTAACAGTCAAGAAGATCTTATGGGAATTGAATATTTTCGCACAGAAGATGTAAAACAGATATTGGACACTCTACAGAAGCATTTCGCAATCAATTTACCTAAGAATAAGTTTTAATTTGAAATCTATTAGAATTTTTTCATATTCTTTTTATTAATTTTATTAAAGAAAAAACTTCATTTTTTATCTTCGGCACACGATCCGTATTTTCGCAGAATAGATCATAATAAAATTCATGTATCTAGGGAGGATTCACTTTAGAAGCGACTATTCCCTAGATACCTACACGTGGTATTTCACGATTGAATCAATTTGAAAAAGACCTAAAGTTAGAGATTTATCAATAGGTAATGTTGCTCCAATACCTAACCAAAGAGCTACTGCGGTACCGATCAAAAAGACTGTTGTAGCTACTGGACGACGAAATGGATTTTGGAATTTATTAACATTCTCCAAAAAAGGTACTGTCAATAATCCTGCTGGTACTGAAACCATTAAAAGAACACCCAATAACTTATTGGGTACTGTGCGGAGTATTTGAAATACAGGAAA